ATGTGCAATATTGTAATAATATAATATATACACATTTATGTAAAGGATAAGGCTTCTTGATGTTTTCCTGTTTCCGGGGGGTTTACAGGAGTATTAGGCATGTGAGGAGTTATGGGGGGGTAGGGGGGGTTTAGGCGTGAAGAAACCGGGTGTGACAAGGATTCTAGGAGTTAATATTAGTACTTTATGCTCTTGAAATCAGTTATGCAATTCTTTTAAACTTATATCTTCACATCATTAATAACCATTACTCAGGCAGAGGGAATGTTCAACCTTGTAATAATTCCTTAGTGTGCACTGTGAAATGCTAAGTGAAAGGAAGAAAAAAAAAAAGAACCACTGACACTCTGGAAGTAACGCCCGGCATGGTGGGTAACGAGGAGTATGTATTCCCACCATTAACTTATGCCAGCGTCAAGGAAAGTATGGGGGGTAGCCCAACTTATGGACCTGAAATAGGAACCAGATGCCAGGAATAATTCATTTGGTGAAACCCCCACAATTTTTGTCCCTCACCTTCAAGGATAATTAACATTAAGAAATCAACTGATGGTGGGCTCTTACTACATTAAGATTTTTTTTCTTGTCGAGATGTTGGGTACTTGGTATATCTTGACTTATGGAAAGTTCGTGTTCGGTCTTAAATCTCTCCAATCTTGTTATTAAGAATGGGCTTGTTAATCAAAAGTATTAATGGTTTATGTAAGGGTTTCTTATATATTACTAAAGTATATAGTGTACAAGTACATGTTATGTTTAGATTTATATGAAATGAACGTATATCATCTATTGATGTTCGAAATAAATATATGGTGAAAGTACATACATGCACTGTATTGGGGCAGATCTCGGTCAAAGAATAGTTTAATTTAAGAATTCTAGCTTTGGGAGTTAGGGGTGGGGGTTAAAATCCCCTTTCTTTGAGCAGTAGGAAGGATTTTAACCTTCGACGTCCGGTTTACAAGACCGGTGCTCTGACGCTGAGCTACTAGTGCACTTTCATTTAAGTACTTTGTTTTCTAATCAGCCGGTAATAGGAGCTAGAATGAGGAAGATGAAGAAGTAGAGGAATGATGCAATTTGTCCGATGATTACAAAGGGGTGTTCTACGGGTATCCCCCCGATTCAAGTTAGGATGGCCACGTCTGCAACTAGAAGTCAGAATAGGAATTGTGCGAGAGGTCGAAAGGTAAGGGTTCGTTGTTTGGAGGTGTGAAGAATTGGGACGAGCATGAGGATGAGGATAGAGAAAAGGAGAGCAAGAACGCCCCCTAGCTTATTAGGGATGGATCGTAAAATTGCGTAGGCAAATAGGAAGTACCATTCGGGTTTGATGTGTGGGGGAGTGACGAGGGGGTTGGCGGGGGTGAAGTTGTCTGGGTCTCCTAAGAGGTTAGGGGCAAAGAGTGCTAGTGAGATTAGAGCAATTAATAATACTGCAAAGCCTAATAGATCTTTGTAGGAGAAGTAGGGGTGGAATGAGATTTTATCGGCATCTGAGTTGAGTCCTGTGGGGTTGGTTGATCCGGTTTCGTGGAGGAAAATGAGGTGAATTATTGTTATAGCTGCGATGATGAATGGGAAGAGGAAGTGGAATGCGAAGAATCGGGTTAGGGTGGCGTTGTCTACTGAGAAGCCTCCTCAGATTCATTGGACGAGGGAGTTGCCAATGTAGGGGATTGCGGAGAGAAGGTTAGTGATGACGGTGGCACCTCAGAATGATATTTGACCTCAGGGGAGAACGTAGCCTACGAATGCAGTTATTATGACTAGTAGGAGAAGAATGACTCCGATGTTTCATGTTTCTTTGTAGAGGTATGAGCCATAGTAGAGTCCTCGTCCGATGTGGAGGTAGATGCAGATGAAAAAGAAGGATGCGCCGTTAGCGTGCATGTTTCGGATAAGTCAGCCATAGTTTACATCTCGGCAAATGTGGGCGACGGATGAAAAGGCTGTGGCAATATCTGATGTGTAGTGTATTGCTAGGAAGAGGCCTGTTAGGATCTGGGCAATGAGGCAGAGTCCAAGTAAGGAGCCGAAGTTTCATCAGATGGAAATGTTAGAGGGAGCAGGGAGATCTACTAGTGCATCGTTTGCGATTTTTAGGAGGGGGTGGGATTTTCGAAGGTTAGCCATTAGTGTTTTTGTAGTTGAATAACAACGGTGGTTTTTCAAGTCATTAGTCCTGGTTAAAGTCCTGGTAGAAACTATGGCCTATGTCATGCTTATATTTTTGTTTAGTTTAGTTTTAGGATTAGCAGCGGTTGCTGCTAATCCGTCTCCTTATTTTGCGGCTTTAGGGTTGGTAGCGGTGGCTGGGGTAGGGTGTGGGGTTTTGGTAGGTTATGGGGGATCTTTTTTATCTTTGATTTTATTTTTAATTTATTTGGGGGGAATGTTGGTTGTGTTTGCGTATTCGGCAGCTCTCGCTGCTGAGCCTTATCCGGAGAGTTGGGGAAGTTGACCTGTTTTGGGTGTGGTGTTGGTTTATGTTTTTGGGGTGTGTGTGTCGGCGTGTATGTTTTGGGGAGGTTGGTATGAGGGCTCTCTAATCTCGGCAGATGAATTTAGTGAATTTGCTGTGTTTCGGGGGGATGTAGGAGGGGTAGCGCTAGTATATTCTGTGGGGGGTGGTATGTTGGTTTTGGGGGCGTGAGTGTTGTTGTTGACGTTGTTAGTAGTTCTGGAATTGACACGGGGTCTGGGTCGGGGAGCTCTTCGGGCTGTTTAGTGAAAAAGTGTTATTAGGGCGAGGGAGAAGGTGAAGAAGAAGAGGGAGAGGTAGGTTTTGATTATGCCCTGTTGGATGTTGTTGGTTGCTGTGATTAGTGGGGAGTTAAGAGAGTAGGTTGCTTTTGGACCGACTTTTTCTAGTCAGGTTTGGTCGATTATTTGGGAGGCAATGGTTTGTCCTAGGAGGAGGTTGAGTTTGGGGGTGAGGCGGTGAATAATTATGGGGAAGAATCCTAGTATGTTAGAGAAATGGTGGAGGGGGAGGGTGGGTGTGGGTTTGAGTTGTTTGTTAGTTAGGGAGGCGAGTTCTAGTGCAGTTAATAGTCCCATAATTGTGACGGCGAGGGCGGTTGTTTTTAGTAGGAGTGGTATGGTCATGATTGGAGTTTTTAGGGGAGTGATGTTAGAGGTGATAAGGAGGCCTGCGATAATGCTGCCTCAGGCTAGTCGTTTGATGGGGTTAATTACTGTTGGGGTGTTTTCATTGATTGGGGAGAAAGAATTAAATCGGGGGTGTCCTATGGATACGAAGAAGATTATTCGGAGGCTGTAGGCAGCTGTGAATGAGGTGGCTAATAGGGTTAGGGTTAGGGCTCAGGCGTTTAGGTAGGATGTGTTGAGGGCTTCGATGATGGCGTCTTTAGAGAAGAAGCCTGCTAGGAAGGGGGTGCCTGTGAGAGCAAGGCTGCCGATTGTTAGGCAGGAGGATGTAAAGGGTGTGAGGTGATGTATGCCTCCTATTTTTCGGATATCTTGTTCGTCATTTAGGCTGTGAATGATAGAGCCGGAGCAGAGGAAGAGTATGGCCTTGAAGAAGGCGTGGGTACAGATGTGAAGGAAGGCAAGTTGTGGTTGATTTAGGCCAATGGTCACTATTATTAGGCCTAATTGACTGGATGTTGAGAAAGCAACGATTTTTTTGATGTCGTTTTGGGTGAGGGCACAGGTTGCAGTAAATAGTGTAGTAATAGCGCCTAGGCAGAGGCAAATGGTGAGGGCGGTTTGATTATTTTGTAGAAGGGGGCTTATACGGATTAGTAGGAAAATGCCTGCTACGACTATGGTGCTTGAGTGTAGTAGGGCAGAGACCGGTGTGGGGCCTTCTATGGCAGAGGGAAGTCAGGGGTGGAGGCCAAACTGGGCTGATTTACCTGTAGCTGCGATGATTAACCCAATTAGAGGGAAGGTGAGGTCGAAGTTTTTGGCTGTGGAGAATACTTGTTGTAATTCTCAGGAGTTGAGGTTTGTTGCGATTCATGCTATGGCAAAGATTAGGCCAATGTCTCCTACTCGGTTATAGATTACAGCTTGGAGGGCTGCGGTGTTTGCATCGGCTCGTCCGTATCATCAGCCGATGAGTAAGAATGATATGATTCCAACTCCTTCCCAACCGATGAAGAGTTGGAACATATTGTTTGCTGTTACCAGAATAATTATAGCGATGAGGAAAATTAGTAGGTATTTGAAGAATCGGTTTATGTATGGGTCAGTATGTATGTATCAGGAGGCAAATTCGAGAATGGACCAGGTTACATATAGGGCTACGGGGGTAAAGATGATGGAGTAGATGTCAAATTTTAGGCTGATGTTAATGTCGAAGGTAAGGGTGTTTGTTCAGGTTCAGTTGGTGATGATGGTTTCGGTACCTTCTTGGAGGAATAGGAATAGAGGGAGGAGGCTGACGAAGAAGGCTAATTTAACGGCTGTTTTTACTTTGTTTAAGGCTCAGTTGGGTGGATGTAGTTGGGGGGTGAGGGTTGTAAAAACAGGGTATGTAAGTAGGAGAAAGATTGTAATTAGACTGGATGTTATTATGATAGGGGTGTGGTGCATAGCTGCTACTTGGATTTGCACCAAGAGTTTTTGGTTCCTAAGACCAATGGATGAGCTGTTATCCTTTAGAAGCTGTTCGAGTGAGCCTTGGAGTTTAACCAAGGGGGCAAAGATTAGCAGTCTTTGTTGCTAGGGGCCTCTCTCGGTGGATAAGGGGGTTTTAACCTCTGTTTTTAGAATCACAATCTAATGTTTTTGTTAAACTATATCTACAGGTTGTTCAGCCTCAGATTAATTCAGGCTTGAGGATTAGAAGGAGGAGGGGTAAAAGATGGAGAGTTATTAGTAGGTGTTCTCGGGAGTGGGTGGGTTCGAGAGCGATGATGTGGGAGGGGAGAGGTCCTCGTTGGGTTATAAGGAATATGTACAGTGAATAGCCTGCAGTAATTAGGGTCCCGGTTCCTGTTAGTGCGATAGTTCATCAGGATCAGTTAAATAGTGAAGTAATAATTATTAGTTCTCCTATTAGATTGGGCAGGGGAGGGAGGGCAAGGTTGGCAAGGCTGGCGATGAATCATCAGGCGGTCATTAAAGGTAAGACTATTTGAAGTCCTCGGGCTAGGATCATGGTTCGACTGTGAGTTCGCTCATAGTTTGTGTTTGCTAGGCAGAATAGGGCGGAGGAGGTGAGTCCATGAGCGATCATGAGGATGAGAGCACCGGTAAATCCTCAAGGGGTTTGGATGAGAATTCCTGCTGCTACGAGGCCTATGTGGCTGACTGATGAGTAGGCGATTAGTGATTTTAGGTCGGGTTGGCGGAGGCAGATTGAGCCTGTTATGATTACTCCTCAAAGGGCGAGGATAATAAAGGGGTAGCTGAGTTCTTTAGTGAGGGGTTCTAATATAATTATTATGCGTATTATTCCATAGCCTCCTAGTTTTAGTAGGACGGCGGCTAGAACTATGGAGCCGGCGATTGGAGCTTCAACGTGGGCTTTGGGGAGTCAGAGATGTGCTCCATATAGGGGTATTTTTACTAAAAAGGCTAGTAAACAGCCGGCTCATCATAACTTGTCTGCGAAGGATGAGAGTTGTGTGGAGGGCGTGTACTGAAGTGTGAGGAGGGAGAGGGTGCCGGAGTTGTTTTGGAGGAGGAGGAGGGCAACAAGGAGGGGGAGGGAACCTGCTAGGGTATAGAATAAGAAGTAAGTTCCTGCATTTAGGCGTTCTGTTTGGTTACCTCATCGAGTAATAATAATAAGGGTTGGGATTAATGTGGCTTCAAATATAATGTAGAATATAATAACTTCAGTTGCGCTGAAAGCTAGAATTAGAAAAATTTGTAAGGATGTGAGGAGTGTGATGTATATGCGTTGTCGATTAATGGGTTCGGAGGAGGTGTGGTTTTGGCTTGCGAGAATTATTAGGGGGAGGAGTCAGCAGGTTAGGGCGAGGAGCGGGGTTGATAGGGGGTCGGTTGCTATGTATGGGTTAAGGAAAGATCAGCCAGTGTCTGTTGATTTTAGTCAAGTTAGGCTGTAGAAAGAAATAATTAGGCTGTAGGCTAGTGTGGTGGACCAGAGTTGTTTGGCAGGGGTGACTCAGGTAGTTGGGATAAGCATGATGGTGGGGATGAGAATTTTTAACATTGTAGGAGGTTAAGACTTTGAAGTCGATCGGTGCCGTGGGTGCGGGCGGTGGCAACTAGGAGGGCGAGACCTGCACTTGCTTCGCAGGCTGAGAAGGCTAGGAGAAGTATAGGGGAGGCTGAGAAGCTAGTTGAGTTTAGTTCTAGTGTTCATAGGGATAGGGCAATAAATAGTGATAGTATTATTCCTTCTAAGCACAGGAGGGCGGAGAGAAGGTGTGTTCGGTGTAATGCTAGGCCTGCCAGTCCTAGAATAAATATTGAGGAGAAGGCAAAGTGAGTGGGGGTCATTAGGCAGTTGTGGATTTTAACCACAGGTTCTTGAGCCGAAATCAAGGGTTTTTCTTAAACTAACAGCCTATTCGGCCCATTCGAGGCCTCCTTGAATTCATTCGTAGATTAGGCCGAGGGTGAGTAGGGTGAGGATGGTGAAGGCTCAAGTGAATGTTATGAGGGGGGAGGAGAGTTGATCTCCTCATGGGAGTGGCAGAAGGAGGGCAATTTCTAGGTCGAAGAGGAGGAAGAGGATTGCTACGAGAAAGAATCGGAGGGAGAAGGGCAGGCGGGCGGATCCTAGGGGGTCAAAGCCACATTCATATGGTGAGAGTTTTTCATGGTCTGGGGTTATTTGGGGGAGCCAGAAGGAGATGAGGGCTAGAATGGTGGAGAGTACAATGGAGATGGAGAGGGTTGTTGTGATTAAGTTCATTATTTTTCCTTGGATTTTAACCAAGACTAGGTGATTGGAAGTCACATGTACTAGATTTAATACTAGAAAAATATGAGCCTCATCAGTAGATTGAGATGTAGAGGAATAGTCAGACGACGTCTACGAAGTGTCAGTATCAGGCAGCGGCTTCAAATCCGAAGTGGTGTTCTGATGTAAAGTGGTATTGAACTTGTCGTAGTAGGCAGACGGCTAGGAAGGAAGATCCGATGATGACGTGAAGTCCGTGGAAGCCTGTGGCGACAAAGAATGTGGAGCCATATACTCCGTCTGCGATTGTAAAGGGGGCTTCATAATACTCTATTGCTTGTAGGAGTGTAAAGTAAAAGCCTAGAAGAATTGTTAGGGTGAGGGCTTGAATGGCTTCTTTTCGGTGGCCTTCCATGATGCTGTGGTGTGCTCAGGTGACTGTTACTCCCGAAGCTAGGAGGACAGCTGTGTTTAGGAGAGGGACTTCGAAGGGGTCTAGGGTTGTGATGCCTGTGGGGGGTCAGCAGCCCCCGAGTTCGGGTGTGGGGGCAAGGCTTGAGTGGTAGAATGCTCAAAAGAACCCTAGGAAAAAGAATACTTCGGAGGTGATGAATAAGATTATACCGTATCGGAGACCTTTTTGGACGGGTGGGGTGTGATGTCCTTGGAATGTGCCTTCTCGGATGATGTCTCGTCATCATTGGTATATTGTTAGGAGAAGAAGGATTAGTCCTAGTGTTATTAATGTCGTATTATGGAAGTGTATTCAGACTGCTAAACCGGATGTTATAAGGAGGGCGGCTACTGCTCCTGTAAGGGGTCATGGGCTGGGGTCTACTATGTGATATGCGTGTGCTTGATGGGCCATTAGACGTTTTCTTGTAGATAGAGGCTTAGGAGGAGGACAAATACGTAAGCTTGAATTATGGCTACGGCCACTTCTAGAAGTGTAAGTAGAAGCAGGAGGATGGCTGTTAGTAATGCAACTGTTGGTATTAGAGGAAGAAGGACAAATGCAGCAGTGGCAATGAGTTGGATCAGGAGGTGGCCGGCTGTCAGGTTCGCTGTTAGTCGTACTCCTAGGGCCAAGGGTCGGATAAATAAGCTGATTGTCTCGATAATGATGAGGATAGGGATAAGGAGGGTTGGTGTGCCTTCTGGTAGAAGATGGCCTAGCGCATGAGTTGGTTGATTTCGTATGCCGATGATTACGGTAGCAAGTCATAGGGGAACGGCAAATGCTATGTTGAGGGATAATTGTGTTGTAGGTGTAAAGGTGTAGGGCAGTAGGCCTAGCATATTTAGTGTAATAAGAAATAGTATTAAGGAGGTTAGCAAGGTGGCTCATTTGTGGCCTCCTAGGCTTAGGGGTTGGAAGATTTGTTGGGTGAAGCGATTAATGAATCATCCTTGGAGGGTAAGTAGGCGGTTATTTAGTCAGCGGGTTGAGGGTTTGGGATAAAGTACTCAGGGTAGGCTTAGGGCTAGTGCGATTAGTGGGATTCCTAAATATGTGGGGCTCATGAATTGGTCAAAGAAGCTTAGTGTCATGGTCAGTTTCAAGGTTCTGTTTTGGGTGTTTTGGTGCTTTGTGAAGCGGGTTCGTTTGGAAAGGAGTGTGCTAGAACTTTTGGGGGAATAATTGTTAGGAAAATTAGTCAGGAGAAAATTAGGATGGCGAATCAAGGTGAAGGGTTGAGTTGTGGCATCTCGCTAAGGGTGGTTGGGAGTCACCGATCTCTAGCTTAAAAGGCTAGCGCTGTTCCCTGTTTAGCTTCTTAGCGAAGCGTCTTCAAGTATTAGGGAGGATCAGTTTTCAAAGTGTTCTAGTGGGACTGCTTCTACTACAATTGGTATAAAGCTGTGGTTTGCACCGCAGATTTCGGAGCATTGTCCGTAAAATACTCCTGGCCGGGATGCGATGAAAGCTGTTTGATTTAGACGCCCAGGGACTGCGTCTATTTTTACTCCTAGGCTGGGAACAGCCCATGAGTGGAGTACATCTTCAGCTGAGACCAGGATTCGGATTGGGGATTCAACTGGGACTACTATTCGGTGATCGGCTTCTAGAAGGCGGAATTGTCCGGGAGTTAGATCTTGTGTTGGAATTATATAGGAATCAAAGCCAAGGTCTTCGTAGTCGGTGTACTCGTAGCTTCAGTATCATTGATGGCCCATGGCTTTAATTGTTAGATGTGGGTCGTTGATTTCGTCTATTAGGTAAAGGATTCGGAGGGAGGGAAGTGCAATAAGGATAAGGATGATGGCGGGGAGAAGGGTTCAGATGATTTCAATTTCTTGGGAATCTAAGATGAATTTGTTAGTGAGTTTGGTGGTTACTATTGCCACAATAATATAAAGCACAAAGGCGCTAATTAAAAATACGATTATTAGGGCGTGGTCATGGAAGTGAAGAAGTTCTTCTATCACAGGTGAAGCTGCATCTTGAAATCCTAGTTGGGAGGGATGTGCCATTGTTGCAAAACACGCGGGGGTTTAACTCGCAATTCTGCCTTGACAAGGCAGTGTAATTTTCTGTTTTACTAGTGTTTTATGAAGAAAGTGGCAGAGTGGTCATGTGGTTGGCTTGAAACCAATTTATAGGGGTTCAATTCCCTTCTTTCTCGTATTTTGTTAGATTAGTTTAGGCTAGATGTTTGTTGTACTTGGACGAATGCTGGTTCTTCGAAGGTGTGATAAGGGGGTGGGCAACCGTGTAGTCATTCTGCATTTGTTGTTGTTAATTCAACGGACAGTACTTCTCGTTTGGCAGCAAAAGCCTCTCAAATAATAAAGAGGAATATGATGACTGCTACTAGGGAGATTATTGAACCGATAGAGGAGATTGTATTTCAAAGGGTATAGGCATCTGGGTAGTCAGAGTATCGACGAGGCATACCTGCTAGTCCAAGGAAGTGTTGTGGGAAGAAGGTAAGATTTACACCCACAAACATAACTGCGAAGTGGATTTTAGTTCATGTGCTGTGGAGTGTGTAGCCTGAAAATAGGGGGAATCAGTGGACGAATCCAGCAACGATTGCGAAGACAGCGCCTATTGAGAGAACGTAGTGGAAATGTGCGACTACATAGTATGTGTCGTGGAGTATAATGTCCAGTGAGGAATTAGCTAGGACGATTCCTGTTAGGCCGCCTACGGTGAAAAGGAAAATAAAGCCTAAGGCTCAGAGGAGTGGGGTTTCTCATTTAATGGAGCCGCCATGGAGTGTAGCTAGTCAGCTAAAGACTTTTACTCCGGTGGGGATGGCAATGATTATTGTAGCGGAGGTGAAGTAGGCTCGTGTGTCTACGTCTATGCCGACGGTAAACATGTGATGGGCCCATACGATGAATCCTAAGAGACCAATGGCTATTATAGCCCACACCATGCCCATGTATCCGAAGGGTTCTTTTTTACCAGCGTAGTAGGCGACGATGTGGGAGATTATACCGAATCCGGGGAGAATTAGAATGTATACTTCTGGGTGACCAAAGAATCAGAATAGGTGTTGGTAAAGAATAGGGTCTCCCCCTCCTGCAGGGTCAAAGAAGGTTGTATTTAAGTTTCGGTCAGTCAGAAGTATTGTGATTCCGGCAGCAAGAACTGGAAGGGACAGGAGAAGAAGGACAGCGGTAATTAGGAGGGCTCATACAAATAGGGGTGTTTGATATTGGGAGATGGCCGGGGGTTTTATGTTAATAATTGTAGTAATAAAGTTAATTGCACCAAGGATTGAGGATACACCGGCTAGGTGAAGTGAAAAGATAGTTAAATCAACAGATGGTCCAGCATGTGCTAGGTTCCCTGCTAGCGGGGGGTAGACAGTTCATCCTGTTCCAGCACCAGCTTCAACACCTGAGGAGGCCAGGAGAAGGAGGAATGAGGGGGGAAGAAGTCAGAAGCTCATATTATTTATTCGGGGAAAGGCTATGTCAGGGGCGCCGATCATGAGTGGAATTAGTCAATTCCCAAAGCCTCCAATTATGATTGGTATAACTATAAAGAAAATTATTACAAAGGCATGTGCGGTAACAATAACGTTGTAAATTTGATCGTCTCCGAGGAGAGAGCCTGGTTGGCTTAGTTCTGCTCGAATTAGTAGGCTTAGTGCAGTTCCCACTATTCCGGCTCAAGCACCAAATACTAGATAGAGGGTGCCGATATCTTTGTGATTAGTCGAGAAAAATCAACGTGTGATTGCCACAGGTAGGATGGCTGAGAGTTAAGCGGTGGATTGTAGCCCCATAAACAGAGGTTTAATTCCTCTTCCTATCAAGCCCTGAGGTGTTGAACATATTAGATTGCAAATCTAAAGTCGCAGGCTAATACCTGCTGGGGCTTTCCCCGCCTTTTAGACCAGGGCGGGGAAAGTAGATAGATGCTCGCTGGTTTGGGCGCTTAGCTGTTAACTAAGAGTTTGTAGGATCGAGGCCTTCCTATCTAGTGAAAGGCTTTAGCTTAATTAAAGTGTCTGTTTTGCATGCAGAAGATGTGGGTTAGTGTCCTGCAAGTCTTATCAGGGGCTGGGAGATTCTCACTCCCGCTTAGGGCTTTGAAGGCCCTTGGTCTGGGTGCTATCCTAAGCCTCTAAGTGGTTAGTAGTGATGTTATGGCTGGTGTGAGAGGAAGGAGGGAGATGGAAAGTGAGGTTGAAATGGCTAGGGGAAGTGTGGTTTGTGAGGAGGGGAGGCGTCAGGGGGTTGTGCCTGTGAGGTTGTTAGGGGAGATAGTAAGGGTTATGGCGTAGGATAGGCGGAGGTAGAAGTATAGGCTGAGGAGGGCTGTTAAGGCTGCTAGGGTGGCGGCTGGGGCTAGTTCTTGTTTAGTGAGTTCTTGGAGAATTAGTCATTTTGGCATGAAGCCTGTGAGGGGAGGGAGGCCCCCTAATGAGAGGAGGATAAGGGGTGTGAGTGAGGTTAGGGCGGGGGTTTTTGTTCATGATGTGGCTAGTATATTGATGTTGGTAGCTTTGTTGAGTTTAAAGATTAGGAATGTGGAGGATGTTATGATGATATATGTCAAGAGGGTGAGGAGTGTGAGGGAAGGGGAGAATTGTAAAACAAGAATTATTCAGCCCAGGTGGGCGATTGATGAGTAGGCTAGGATTTTTCGTAGTTGTGTTTGGTTTAATCCTCCTCAACCTCCAACGAGGGTAGATGTTAAGCCTAGGAGGATAAGTATGGTCGAGTTGGTGGGTTGGATTTGTAGAAGGAGGGCGAAGGGGGCGAGTTTTTGTCAGGTGGATAAGATGAGTCCGGTGGTGAGGTCGAGGCCTTGTAGAACTTCGGGGAGTCATGCGTGGAGGGGGGCAAGGCCAATTTTAAGCGCTAGGGCAAGTGTGATCATAGTGGTAGGGAGTGGGTGGGAGAGTTGTTGAATTTCTCATTGGCCTGTGAGTCAGGCGTTAGTAATGCTTGCGAATAATAGGGTAGCTGCGGCAGCGGCTTGGGTAAGGAAATATTTTGTAGTGGCTTCAACTGCTCGAGGGTGGTGGAGTTGAGCTATTAGGGGAATAATAGCAAGGGTGTTAAGTTCGAGGCCTATTCAGGCAAGGAGTCAGTGGGAGCTTGCAAATGTAATTGTGGTTCCTAAGCCTAGTCCAAAAAGAAGGGTAGCTAAGATGTAGGGGTTCATTAGTAAAGGAAGGAGTTTAACCAACATGTTTGGGGTATGGGCCCAAAAGCTTTTTTAGCTGACTTTACTAGGAAGTGGTGTAGTGGAAGCACTAAGAGTTTTGATCTCTTCAGGTAGGGTTCGAGTCCCTTCTTTCTAAGGAGCGGGAAGGGCTTTAACCTTCATGATTCACTCTATCAAAGTGGTCCTTTAATTCAGGCACAGCTCCGGTTATAGTTGTGGGGGGAGTCCTGTTAGTGCGATGGGGAGGGCTAAATGTCAAATTACTAAGGCCAGGGTTAGGGGGAGGAAGTTTTTTCAGATTAAGTGCATGAGTTGGTCGTAGCGGAATCGGGGGTAGGAGGCTCGAACTCAGAGGAAAAGGACTGAGAGGAGGGTAGTTTTAATTATAAGGTTGGTAGTGGTGAGTTCCGGTGTTAGGTGGAAGATGGAAGTGCCTAGGAAGAGGGTGGCAGATAGGGTATTTATTAGGAGGATGTTGGCGTATTCGGCAAGGAAGAATAGGGCGAAAGGGCCTCCTGCGTATTCTACATTAAAGCCGGAGACGAGCTCGGACTCGCCTTCGGTCAGGTCGAATGGGGCTCGGTTGGTTTCTGCTAGGGTTGAAATGTATCATATTGCGGCTAAGGGTCAGGCGGGTAAGATTAGTCATGTACTTTCTTGGGCAGTGCTGAATGTTTGTAGGGTAAAGCCTCCTGTGAAGATGATAGCGTTTAGTAAGATAAGTCCTAGGCTTACTTCGTAGGAGACAGTCTGGGCAACAGCCCGGAGGGCCCCAATGAGTGCATATTTTGAATTTGAGGCTCATCCTGAGCCGAGAATAGAGTATACTGCTAGGCTAGATAGGGCCAGAATGAAGAGAATGCCAAGATTGAGGTCTGCTATAGGGAATGGTAGAGGTATGGGGGTTCAGAGGGTTAATGCAAGAGTGAGGGCTAGTATTGGGGTAAATAGAAATAGGACTGGTGAGGAGGTGGAGGGGCGTACGGGTTCTTTTATGAATAGTTTTAGGCCGTCTGCAATTGGTTGGAGGAGTCCGTAGGGTCCGACAATGTTAGGGCCTTTACGTAATTGTATGTAGCCGAGGACTTTTCGTTCGACTAGTGTTAGAAGTGCAACAGCTAGCAGGACAAATACTATAAGGATAAGGGGGTTGAGGAGGGAGGTAATTAGTGTTGTAATCATAGTTAAGGGGAGGAATTGAACCTCCGTAGAAAGGGCTTAGGTCTTTTGCAGTGACCGGGCTCTGCCACCTTAACAAGCTATTTCTCTTTAGCTTGGGGGGACGCCCTTTTGTCTATTTTAGTTGTCTTCATTAGATAAGGGAGAGGCGTGTTTGGAACATGGGCCTCTTCTTTTCGGTCCTTTCGTACTGGAAAAGATCGTGTCATAGATAGAAACTGACCTGGATTACTCCGGTCTGAACTCAGATCACGTAGGACTTTAATCGTTGAACAAACGAACCCTTAATAGCGGCTGCACCAATAGGATGTCCTGATCCAACATCGAGGTCGTAAACCCCCTTGTCGATATGGGCTCTAGAAGGGGATTGCGCTGTTATCCCTAGGGTAACTCGGTCCGTTGATCGGCTTTGCCGGATCATTTTTGGTCAGAAGTTCTGTTGCTTAGAGTGGTGGTTCTTGGTTTTAAGAGGAGTTGTGTTCTTAGTCCACGTGGGGGTTTTTTATTTCCCCGCGGTCGCCCCAACCAAAGGCATTTGAACGGGGTCTAATTAGTTTTGTCTTTTGTGTTAGGGGCTTAACATAGTCTGTTCAGAAGCCTAAAGCTCCATAGGGTCTTCTCGTCTTATGGGTGTATCCCCGCTTCTGCACGGGGAGATCAATTTCATTGACGGAAAAAAGGAGACAGTCAAGCCCTCGTTGTGCCATTCATACGGGTCTTCATTTAAAAGACAAGTGATTGCGCTACCTTTGCACGGTCAAAATACCGCGGCCGTTAAACTTATAGTCACAGGGCAGGCGGGACCTCTTATGTTCTGTTTGACAAGAGGCGATGTTTTTGGTAAACAGGCGAGGCTTATGTTTGCCGAGTTCCTTCTTTTTCTTTTTGTCTTTCCTGTTAGGCACACCAGTGTGGGGTTAACGGTGAGTTGTTGGATGGTTTTCTGGTTATTTATTTTTTATCCAGTTCCCTCTTTGTTTTGGGGCCGTTAAATGTTCGGTGGGGGTTCGTTCCGATGTACGTGTGTGCAGGGAGAGAGGCGGGTACTCTCTTATTACTCATTTTAGCATAATCACTCCCATGCGATAGGAATGGGATGGCCTGGTGGGGTTAGAGGGATGAGATATTTTTGTCGGTATTGAAAGGGGGAGTGGAATGTTTGAGCTTTAACGCTTTCTATTTGGATGGCTGCTTTTAGGCCCACTAAAACATTTACCTTTAATTTATTGTGATCTTTACCCTGCTGTGAAAGTTGTATCTTGTTTCAAAGGGGCTGTACCCCCTTTGACTAACTCCTTTAGATTTCTTTTTGTCTGTGCTGAGCGTAGGGCTGAGGGGAGGGAAGAATTATAAAGGGCTGAACTTCTATTCAGTTCCCAGGCAACCAGCTATAACTAAGTTCGGTAGGTCTGTCACCTCTACTCAAAGCTCTTCCCACTCTTTTGCCACAGAGACGGGTTTGCCCTATAATTAGGCTGTCTTGGAGTAGCTCACTTAGTTTCGGGGTATTAAACTTTAATGCTTTTTGCTTAAGGATTTCTTGCTAAATCATGATGCAAAAGGTACGAGAAGTAGTCTCTGCTTTTTGGTGTTTTACTGGGTTGTTTCATTTCTCTTTCAGCTTTCCCTTGCGGTACTTTCTCTATTGCTTCATAGGTCCTTTTTCGTCGCCCGTACTTGGGAGGAAGAATGGTTTATTTTTGGGTTGAAGTATTTGTAGGGGTATGGGTAGTAGAATGTTGGTGTTGTTGGGGTGAGCTAGCTGTTGGGCGTCAGGGCGACTCGATTTGCACGGGTGACTTCTCAGTGTAAGGGAGATGCTTTTCTGTCTTAGCTACGCTCTGATTTTTCCAAGTGCACCTTCCGGTACACTTACCATGTTACGACTTGCCTCCCCTTTACCGGAAAGGGATATTATGGATTGTGAATGTTTTTGGCTTGGGGAGAGTGACGGGCGGTGTGTGCGCGCTTCAGGGCCAGTTTCAGCAGAACTCTCTATTTTCTTGCTTACTGCTAAATCCTCCTTCTGATGTACGTTTCATTACGTCGTTCGTGTTCCCTGTGTACAGGGAATGTAGCCCATTTCTTCCCCTCTCATATGCTACACCTCGACCTGGCGTTTTGGGTCTTACTGGTTTCGCTTACTATAAGTCCTTCACAGGGTAAGCTGACGACGGCGGTATATAGGCGGGAAGAGCAAGGGAGGGTGAGGTTTAACGGGGGTTATCGGTTCTAGAACAGGCTCCTCTAGGTGGGTCTAAAGCACCGCCAAGTCCTTTGGGTTTTAAGCTAATGCTCGTAGTTCCCTGGCGGATAGCGGGTGTAAATTGCTATCAAAGTTTAGGGCTGGGCATAGTGGGGTCTCTAATCCCAGTTTGTTTCACAGCTTTCGTGGGGTCGGGTAATATAAAGCCACTTTCGTGGTGGGGCTTCTTATCTTCGGGAACGTATGACAGTTCTGAAGGTGTTCGGCTTTAGTAATGATTTTTCCTTAGCCACTCTTTACGCCGGTGTCTGTCAACTTGGGCCTCTCGTATAACCGCGGTGGCTGGCACGAGTTTTACCGGCCCTGTTGGCTTTAACTAAGTCAAGTTTTCACTTATGGCTTAATGTCTGTCACTGCTGAGTTCCCTTGAGGGGGTGGCTAAGCAAGGTGTCGTGGGCTATAGAGGAATGTGCCTGATACCGGCTCCTTGTTTTCGGGTGGAAAACTGTGGGCATTCTCACGGGGATGCGGAGACTTGCATGTGTAAGTTTAGCTAAAGCTGACAGTAAAGTCAGGACCAAGCCTTTATGCTTGCGGGACCTTTCTAGGGTCCGTCTTAACATCTTCAGTGTTATGCTTTAGTTAAGCTACGTTAGC